AATATACGCGCCACCACTTCCATACAGATTACTTCGCAATACAATTTCTTTCAAATTCATTAAAATTTCATGGACTGATTCTTGAATACCTATTAGGGTAGAGTATTCATGTGGTATTTTTTCAGATTTTGCACGTGTGATACATGTTCCTTCTATTTCGCCAAGCAAAGCTTTTCGCATCGCAATACCTATTGTATCTGCTTGACCTTTCATAAGTGGAGACAGAATAAAGCGTCCATAATAAAGACGTTTACTGTCTGCTCTGGATTCAAGACATTTCCACTTTAGTGTCCGAGTAGATACTCTTATTTTCTCTCGAACCATAGTAATATTAAATATTATTTGATCAAATTATTGAATTGTTTATTTCTCTTGAAATCTAGTTAATGGTTATTTTTACACACGTCTTTTTTTAGGGGGCCTACAGCCATTATGGGGCATAGGAGTTACATCACATATATAACTTAATAGTATACCGCTTCGACGAATAGCTCTTAATGCTGCATCTCGTCCGAGACCGGGGCCTTTTATCATGACTTCTGCTCGTTGCATACCTTGATCCACTACTGTCCGAATAGCAGTTCCTGCTGCGGTTTGAGCAGCAAATGGCGTCCCCCTTCTTGTACCTTTGAATCCACAAGTACCGGCGGAGGACCAAGAAATTACTCGACCCCGTACATCCGTAACAGTCACAATTGTATTGTTGAAACTTGCTTGAACATGAATAACTCCCTTTGGTATTTTATGCGTACTTTTACGTAAACCAATACGTCCATTCCTACGTAAACCGCTTCTTGGTATGGGTTTTGCCATATTTTATCATCTCATAAATATAAATCAGAGATATATGGATATATCCATTTCATGTTAAAACAGATCTTTTTTTTTTTTAGTTTTTTAGAAAGATTATCCTTGTCTTTGTTTATGTCTCGGGTTGGAACAAATTACTATAATTCGTTTCCGCCTACGGATCAGTCGACATTTTTCACAAATTTTACGAATGGAGGCTCTTATTTTCATATTTGTCTGTCATTCCTTACTTTAATTGCGAATCTACCTATTTGAAGAAAATAAGTTTCTTGAAATTTTGAATTTAGAAGTGTATCCTTACAAAACAAAAACAAAAGAATATTGAAATTGAAAACCAAAAAAATTATTTGCATCTTTGTTTTGTAGTTTATAAAACTATACATTCTATGGTTGAATCATAAAAATTTACTTTCATTTTAACACTATTCCGCGCTAGTATATGTATAGTACTATGTTGAATCGGTCCTAAAAAAAATATATAATTATATCTCCATTCTCTAAACGACAACGAACCCGGAACATATCAGGGGTTCTGTAATTAAACCTTCATCACTTTTTTTTTGTTCTTTTTAGAAATCCTCTCTTTTTTTTTTTACAAAAAGGAGATAGGGAAGTTTTGTATATAATTCGCATATTATAAAGATTACCATATATAACACAAAATTTCTCCGCCCATTTTTTCTAGTCGAGCCTCTTGGTCTGTCATTATACCCCTAGAAGTGGAAAGAATTACAACCCCCATCCCTCCTAAAATTCTAGGAATTTTTTGATAGTTAGAATAGATTCGTAGACCAGGTCTACTGATCTGTTTTAAATTTAAAAAACTTTTAAATGGTCCTTTCTTATTCCTTTTATGTCGTAGGGTTAAAACCAAAAAATTTTGGTTGTTTTTAAAATGTTTCCTTACGTTTTCAATAAAACCTTCTCGTAAAAGTATTTTCACAATGTTTTCAGTGATGTTAGTAGATGGTATTCGAACCATTTCTTTTCTAGTCATGTCAGCATTGCGTATAGAGGTTAGTAGGTTAGCAATAGTATCCTTACCCATGATAAACCAAAATGAGTGTTGCTTTCGAATTTTAATATAATTAACATGCTCTTTATTTATTCAATATTTTTGAATTTTGAAAAGTATATACGTGAGATACAATCTATTAATTAATTTCATTCAAATATTCTAACTATATCTCGGTCTCATCTTATAACACTTCAGGTGCTAATGAAATAATTTTAGTGAAATTTAACTGTCTCAATTCGCGGGGGATCGCACCAAAAATTCGGGTTCCTTTTGGATTTCCCTCTTGATCAATAACAACCGCAGCATTGTCATCATAGCGTATTATCATACCGTTTTCACGTTTGAGTTCTTTACAAGTACGTACAATTACAGCTCTAATCACTTCTGATCTTTCTAGAGGTGTATTTGGGACTGCTTCTTTGATTACAGCAATAATAACGTCACCAATATGAGCATATCGTCGATTACTAGCTCCTATGATTCGAATACACATCAATTTTCGGGCCCCGCTGTTATCCGCTACATTCAAATGGCTTTGAGGTTGAATCATATTATTTTTGTGAATCTGTTCTTTCAATTCAAAGGGCTAAAAAAAACAAAAAGAAATATTGTTTGTTCAAACCAAACAAAAAAGAAATTTGAAATGGCAATTTTTTTTTTGCATACCAAAGACCGCTTTCCTTTGATTCTACATTCCTATCCCGAAATAATGAATTGGGTTCGTATAGGCATTTTTGACGCCGCTATTGAAATAGCTTTTCTGGCTATATTTTCTGCTACTCCGCCCATTTCATAAAGTATTCTACCCGGTTTAACGACAGTTACCCAATATTCAGGAGATCCTTTCCCCGAACCCATACGTGTTTCCGTGGGTCTTATTGTAACTGGTTTGTCTGGAAATATACGTACCCATATTTTTCCGCCACGTCGTGCATTTCGTGTCATTGCTCTTCGTCCCGCTTCTATTTGTCTAGATGTGATCCAAGCGGGTTCAAGTGCCTGAAGAGCATATCTACCGAAACAAATATGATTACCTCGATAGGAAATTCCTTTCATTCTTCCTCTATGGTGTTTACGAAATCTAGTTTTTTTGGGGTTATAGTGGATGGTTGTTTTTTCTCAATTCCATCTCTACTACAGAACCGGACATGAGAGTTTCTTCTCATCCAGCTCCTCACGAACGAAACGATTCCAAAAGAATAGACTATACATATATAGTGTCAATAATAGACTGAATTAGGGTATTCTTTGAGATTTCATCTAATCTATTATCCATTTTTCTCTCTTCTTTTGAGATAGAACTCAATATGTATTCTATTTATACATGATTTACATATTTATATATTATATATATTCAATAAAAATTATAGATAAGTTTTTTAAGGTCTTATAAATAATGGAATCTTTATTTCATTTTTGTTTCTCTTTTATTTTATTATCTATTATTTTTTGGGGGGTCTTTGATCGACCAAAATATAGAAATTCAAGCCAATAAAAAAAAGTTCGCGGGCGAATATTTACTCTTTTTATATGTATTTATGTTCTAAGCTTAGCCCATGAAATGACCTTTCCGAATTAATGGATTGGTCTTGGGTGGATTCCGCCATCCTACCCAATGAATCATTAATATTTATTTTCAACAGAATATTATGTATTCTTGGGTTCCCTCGTCCCCATCATTTCTTGATTAATGGTTAGGTCTTAATTCTACAATGGAGCCCCTAATAAATGAAATTTGTTGTTGAGTCAATCTTCTCAGTCTTTATTGACTCAGGGCTCTTGGCTTTTTTCTTCTATTAACAGATTAATCTAATTATGAATCAATCAGTATTGCTGTTTTCTTACACTACCTTTTATGAGATGACCCATAGACCTTACATATTCCATATTGGAATCTTATATCATTGATATTTTTTTTCTCTCTTTCTTTCACCCTTCCATTTATCCGTATACTTTTAATGCTTCACAACTGATAATTAGATTGGTGTTTTTGTTTATGCAAAAAAGATTTCAGTTGCTACAATGATATGACATGACCAATATAACATATCTTGACTGCTTTCTTTTTTCGATTCAGATAATGTGAAACGATGAGTTGGTTATTTTTTTTTCAATTATTAGTTCAGATTATGTTATCGTCAGATCGATTTTGATCCTAACAGAAAAACCAACGAGTCGCACACTAAGCATAGCAATTATTTCAAATAATTAATTGAATTTTTATTCAAGCCTATAGAATTTATCATTTACTATTAAAAAAAAAAGAATGCATTTTTTTTTGTTCTATGATTGAATAAAATAGAAAGACAAATTGAGGAAAGGCTTATTATTCCTCGTCTACAAATATCCAAATTTTAATCCCTAATATCCCATAGATAGTTACAACTGTATAGGAACAATAATCAATTTTAGCTCGAATGGTTTGTAGAGGAACCCTACCTTCTCTGATCCATTCAACACGTGCAATTTCTTTTCCGTCTATACGCCCTGCAATTTGTACTTGAATTCCCTTTGTACCTGCCTGTTCAGTTAATTCAATAGCTTTTTTCATTGCTTTTCGAAATGAAACTCTATTCTTTAGCTGCCCGGCGATAAATTCTGCAAGAATAGTAGGGTTTCCATAAGGGTTTTCAAGTCTTGTAATAACAATGTTTAGTTTTCGGTTGACAAAATTTAACTCTTTTTGTACATTCATTTGTAATTCTTCGATTCTTCGAGACCCATTTTCTATTAATAACTTTGGGAAGCCCATATAGATTATTACTTGAATGAGATCAATTCTTTTTTGAATCTCGATACGTGCAATTCCCTCAACACCGGAGAATATTCTTATATTTTTTTTTACATAATTTTTGATACAATCTCGTATTTTTTGATCTTCTTGTAGACCTTCAGAATACTTTTTTGGTTGGGCAAACCAAATAGCACGATGTGCTTGGGTTGCACCAAGTCTAAAACCGAGTGGATTTATTTTTTGTCCCATACTCCCCCGTTATTATCCATATTATAACATGTGATATCCGCGTATTTATTTATACATCTAGGTTTTTTTAAGCATAATATGGAGTATTCGGATCTTTTACACTCTTCTTCATTGAAAGATATATCTTTCAATACAATAGTTATATAACAAGTGGGTCTTTTTATCGGATAACTTCGGCCTCGAGCTCGAGGTTTTAATTTTTTCACAGTAATACTTTTGTTGACCTCAGCTTTACTAATGACTAAATTGGTTTCGTTGAGACCCATATTGTGACTAGCATTTGCTGCTACAGAATAAACCAATTTAAAAATGGGATAACATACTCGATAAGGCATGAGTTCTAGTATCATAAGTGTTTCTTCGTAAGAACGTCCACGAATCTGATCAATTACCCTTCGTGCTTTGTGAGTGGACATACATATATGTTGACCTAAAGCGTATACTTCTGTATATCCATTCTTTTTTGTCTTCTTTATCATAAGTTTCACCTCTCACTAATGAATCATAAGTATCTTTATTTTATTTCTATTTATTTTTTTATTTTACTAATTAAAATTATTAACGACGAGATTTATTATCATTTTTCGCATGCCCCCGGAAATTTAGAGTTGGCGCAAATTCTCCCAATTTATGCCCTACCATACGATCTGTTATATAAATAGGCAAATGTTCCTTTCCATTATGAATAGCAAGAGTATGACCAATCATTGTGGGTATAATGGTAGATGCTCGTGACCAAGTTATTATTATTTCTTTTTCTTCCTTTGTGTTAAGCTTATTTATTTTTTTTAATAAAAAATTTGCTACAAAAGGATTTTTTTTTAATGAACGTGTCACTGTTAATTTCACTCCTATTTTTTTTCTTATTTGCACATCTTTTTTTTTTATGAACAAAAGATGTGCACGAATTCCGGAAATTGCTTATTCAATTCAATGATGCATTCCATTAATTGAATTTACAATTGAATTGTAAAATTTATCTTATTATGATTTATAGTAATTCTAGATTCATTTTATTCTATATTAATTCAATTATCTTATTTAAAAAAATAATATAGAGTACTTTATATAATATAATAATAATTATATATATTCTAAAATAGAATGAAAATATTCGAATTTGAAATGAATCAATTCAAAAATATTTGTCTATTATGAATTTCGAAATATAGTAATCAAAAAATAATAAATCTATAAAATTACGATATCATTTTAATCAAAAAAATAGAAGATAAAATATATAAGATAAGCGGGTAGCGGGAATCGAACCCGCATCGTTAGCTTGGAAGGCTAGGGGTTATAGTCGACGTTGATTCATCATTTTGAACGTCTCTAATTCAAAACCGAACGTGAAACTTTGATTTCATTCGGCTCCTTTATGGAAGATGGAAAAAAAAGATGTAAACGAAAAAAAAACAAATTCTACCCATAACATCTATGTCAGCCTTTCTGTCTGAATGCATTCAAAAGGACCTGCTTTCTAGATGATCCCTATAGAAGAAAAGAGGATTCTAACAATCTTTTCTAGTTACTTCGTTCCCTATTTCTATTTGAAATAATCCTTAGGAAAAGTCTTTTTTGTTTCCAACGAGCTAAAACAATATAATCTGTCGATGTCTCTAGTAAACCAAAGACATTGTTTAATAGCTATTTTGTTTTGCTTCAATCTCCCTTATATAAATCTCAAATTGAAGATTTAGTTACGATTAGAAATAGACCGTTCTTTCTACCTTTATCCATGGATTCCTTACTCGTTCAATTGGAAGTATGGATCCAATTCATAAATAAATTATGTTTCGTAATTTCATGATCCAATTTTTTCAATTTATAACGGACTCTTGGATACAAATCACGAGAATTTCTATTTTTCCTCGAATTTTTCATCGATAGGAAAAGGATTTAATCCTTTTAAGAAATAAAGTTTTTGATCGAAATATAAATCAAACGAAAGACCCTTTAACTATTAAAGGGTTAATAGAACGAATCACCCTTTTACCACTAAACTATACCCGCTACAATGCTATTATTGCATATAAATCGACCTTTTGTCGAACACAAAAATAGGTCCTAGTAATAAGTAATAAAAAAATAGGATCAGAAAAAAAATCATGAAAATGAGAGCGTTGACATATTTTTATCAGGAAGACTAATGAGATTAGTAAACGAGGACTCATTTAACTAATTAAATGATAAGTTTTTTTTATTCCAGTAAAAAAAAGTAAATAAAAAAAGAAAGAATAATAAGAAATGACACTTTGATTCTCTATCATTTGATTCTGTATCATAGGAATCGAAAAAATCCTTCTTATGATATGATTGTTGTTTCGATTTTTTTGATTTTATTTCAAAAGAATTTTGAGTTTTCAAATAAAATAAATCATTTTTTCTACGATTCATTGGAACAAAAAAAAAAGCCCGGCTAGGTACTGACCAGGCCAGGCCGTGGAAATAAAAAGGGACTTTTCGGACGAAATAAACAAGGTACTTTTATTGATTTGATTTATTATTTAATATATATATATTTTCATTTTATTTTTTATTTTCTTAATTTATTCACAATTTTATTTATTAACATTTAATAGATTGGTATTTATATATTCAAATATTGGATTGTAGATATCTCTTTTGAGCCCTTACTTTATTTAAAATCTAAATGGAATTGGAATTTCTGATAAAAGTTTTTAGATATATATTATCTATATATAGCTTTATATAGCTATCTATATAATAAATAATAAAGATATAATAAAATAATAAAGAGAGATAAAGAAGGGCTTTTTTCAAGCCTTACTTAATGTATCATAGTAATTATTCTTTTTCAATTGGGGGAGAGATGGCTGAGTGGATTAAAGCGTCGGATTGCTAATCCGTTGTACGCGTTTTTCGTACCGAGGGTTCGAATCCCTCTCTTTCCGTTTCTGTCGATGACTTGGTATTTTTTTTTTTTTTTATTTTATATATAGTTAAAGAAAGATGTGGAATAGATAAAAATTTGCAAATCAAGCAAGGAAAACAAAAATCTGATTTTTTATTCTTCACGTCCAGGATTACGTCCCGGGTCATTAGATAGGAATCCGAAAATGAAGAGAGAAACAAAGAATATCACTACTGTATAAACAAATAGTTTTAGAGTAAGCATTACACAATCTCCAATAGCATTTTTTTTTTTTCAAAAAAAAAAGAGAATAGATTCTCTATTTTTATACTGCATACCCTATTTTTTGACACCAAGAAATGAAGTGATTTCTAGAAAAAAAAAAATTTCAGAAAATCAGAGTTGAGTTGTTTATTAATGAAAATTTTCTTTTATACCCACAATTATATATTGTGGGGGACTCTAATAGGGTCGTTCAATGGAAAAAAAAGTTATAACAAGAAAATGAGAGTGATCTAGATTTAGCACAGCTATACAAGAATTTCAATATTTAACTTAACGGTTCAGACTGTATGTAAGACTTATCTGATCTTATATTAGAAATTGTTAGAATTTTTTTTTCGAGTAAATCATGAATTTTTCTAGGACAGTATGAAAAATCTCATCGAAAACTTACAGCAGCTTGCCACACAAAAGCTAATAAAAAAAAGAACACAGGTATTACTGGCATAATATCTACTATTGGATTCAAAAAAGCGTAGGCCTCGGGTAATTTGGCTAAGAAAAAGCTACTTGAATAAAGGACAGAATTAAGACAGATACAGATTAAACTTAAAATATTAAGCATAACAAACATTTTGTTCTTGAAGATAATTTTTTTTTGAGTTGATTGAGTTATTAATATCTTATTATTGATATAAGGGATAAGGTAAAAATTAATAACATAAGGTAGGTCAAAAAACCTTTCTTTTCTTTGATTTGAACTCAGCCAATCAAAAATCCTTCCATTCTCAAATCAAAATAGATATAAAATAAATCCTACTTTCATACAATATCTTAATTGAATTATATCTAATGATCAATAAATTCAGTTTCATTCGATATCTACACGTATCAAAATCCTAGCAACAATCTAATTGATTCTATCAATATTTGGACTGGAATTGACGAACAACCAATAACAATATTAGTGTTTATTAGTCTTGAATAGAAATGGGGCGTGGCCAAGTGGTAAGGCAACGGGTTTTGGTCCCGCTATTCGGAGGTTCGAATCCTTCCGTCCCAGAGTATGCGTATTATATATATCATAGTATTATGATATTATATATCATAATATTCCATAATATTATATATGATATAATCATATCAAAATTATCATATCAAAAAAAGATTGCCTTTTTTGAACAACCTTCTGTTTAAGAGTCTAATATTAGATAGAATGTGATTCTTCTTTCTTATCATTATTTTTCTTATTTTTGATTCGTCTCTAAATCATATTTTTTTCACAAATTTAATCGAGTTTAAATACCATAAGACGTAGATGGAATTGAATCCATTTTTTATCTAGGTAAAAGATGGGAACATAGATAAAAAAAAAAGACTTTTTTAATGAAAAAAAAAGTAGGACGGGCTTTTCATCGTATGTCCATATCTTTCATATTCATATTTGAAATTCGTTATTCATAAAAAAACCTTACGTCTCATATATTTTCCATGATGTCATTTTAATTCAAAATCGAAATGTGAAAGCCTCTCTTATTCTCTATCCCTTAAATGGTGTGTGCAACTTGATTATTTTATTTCTGTGGATTTATGTGGAATTATAAATACGAAGGGCTTGCGTTTTTGGTACTAATTGAATTGAATCAATGGGATTAAGTCTCTTAAGACCGGTTTAGGCTAAAATAATTTAGAGTCAAAAAAAATTGGATTTGTTTTTGATCTATCTATTTGTTTTAAATCATTGATGGGTTAATTCGAATAGGTTTTTTTTATGATAATAAAAGATAATAAAATGTCCCTTCCCTTATTGGAAAACTTTAGTCAAATAATAATATCGAGGTAGAAAACTTTCAATCAATTATTTTGAATGATTTCCTATGAATCCTTGGTACTTGAAGAAGTGTTAAACTGGCGAATCCATCCTATCAAGAAACTTGAAAATGCGGATTCAAAAAGAACGTATTTCTTATTTATTCGTAATTTTTTCTAAATTTATAGAAATAAAAAAAAAAAAAGAATAATATATATATTCCATTTCATATTAAATAAATATTGCATTCATACAAAAAATTGTATTCATCCAATATACTAAAAGAAAATCCAATATCTAAAAGAAAATGTGGGTTTAAAAAAAAAAATGGAATTCTTGCTGATACTTTTTAAGAAACTACCCATTCATAACAGTATAGATAACTATGTACCAACTAAACCAATGACTATTCATGATTCCATAATTGAATCAATTACATACCAGTTCCAAGAAACTAGAGGTTATGGTAAAACTTCGTTTAAAACGATGTGGTAGAAAGCAACGTGCGACTTGAAGGACATGATCAACTGTGGATTCTTATCTTACATCCACCATTTTCTTTTATATATAGGAATGAAGATGCTCTTGGCTCGACATCGTTTGTTCTGTTCCACTATAACCCTCATTTCATTTTGGGGAAGTTTGAATGTAAATATTACATGATGGAGCTCGAGTAGAAAGTATTAATTCATTTATCAGGGGCGGAGATCTAGGGTTAGTGTCAATCAATAAGTTGAAACAACTTCGTAAGTATATTTTCGATATAGAAATCGAAAGGATCCAATTCAAGCAAGTTTCAAATTCAAACATCAAATTTGTTGGAATTAGGAAAACTCTTTTGATCAAAAGTGTATCACGCGAGAATCAATCATTCATATGGTTCTTTGATAAAAAGAAATCACAAAAAATGGTATGTTGCTGCCATTTTGAAAGGATTAAAGATCACCGAAGTAATGTCTAAACCCAATGATTCAAAGCAAAGATAAAGGATCCCGGAACAAGGAAATACCTTTTTTAATTGTTTTAATAACTAAACTTGTTAATTGTCTCAATAACTAAACTAGATCAGAATGAAGAATAGAATAGATTCTAAAGGAGACAGGCAAAAAGGGGGTTATAGACGGCTCAATAAATGAAATGCTTAAAGGTTTTCCTTTGAGTGAGAGTTACCCAACTTGAGTTATGAGGATACAAATAAGAATTTTTTTTTTTTATTTCTTTTTTGGAAAAGAATAAAAAAAAAAAATGAAATCATAGTCTAATTGATTTGATAATCTATGGATCTATTTTACATTAATTAGAATTCTATACATATACATAACTTCAAATTTTCTCGAGCCGTACGAGGAGAAAACTTCTTATACGGTTCTGGGGGGGGTATTGTTAATCTACATCTATCCCAATGAGCCGTTTATCGAATCGTTGCAATTGATGTTCGATCCCGAAGAGAGGGAAGAGATCTTCGTAAAGTGGGTTTTTATGATCCGATAAAGAATCAAACCTATTTAAATGTTCCTGCAATTCTATATTTTCTTGAAAAAGGTGCTCAACCTACAGGAACTGTTCATGATATTTCAAAGAGGGCTGCGGTTTTTACGGAATTTGACCTGAATCAATAACCGAAAAATTCAATTAATGAAATAAAAAAAAAAAAGAGGGTGTGGATGACTTGTCTATAGCTTTGGATAACCTTTTCTCTATTATTTCCCCCCTCTCTTGTTCTACTACACTTATTTATTAAAGATCAATCAAGTGAATAAATGAAATAATTGGTTTTATACTAGAAATAAAAAATTTGGACATTACCATCAATGGGTTGGTTTTTGTTGGAAATCTATGAACAAATAAAAAAACACAAGGGATTACGCTTGTTTATTCTACTTATATTTATTTATTGATTGAATAAACCCGAGATTTTTTTCTACTTTACTTCTTCCTTACCTTAATTTATTCTTTCGCCTACACTTTTTTTTTCTATTTATGTTCATTATCTCTATCGTGCCAATCCAACACAACTCCGTAGTTTTTTCTTTTTTTATTTATTTTCTCTTTTTTTCATTTTAATTCTTATATATTATATATATATATATATTTTCCTATTTCTATTTATTTCAATTGACTAATTAAATTGAATAATGAAATATAAATAAAAAAAGAAAGATATTCAATTGAAATTGTTATTTCTATTTTTTTTTTTTTTTTATTCTTTTGTGTTCTCCATTGTATTCGTTTTTCACTATTCACATTCATATTGACAACAGTGGATCAAACAAATATAATCCGATTGTGGATAAATAGATCTAGTTATCTCCGCTTCATAGACTTGGTTTTTTTTTTATTTTACTTCATTCAATTCACATGATGGGCTCATTGGATTTTCTGTGATACAAGAAGTGACTTTTGTGTGATATAAAAATTTTGATTCAAAAAAAAAAATAGATAATCTAAGAAGGGATAACATAAGATACAAGAGACGGTATATCCATTTTTTTTTTATTTGATTCCATTTGATATTTTATTTGATTACGTCGTGCAATTCCATTTCGTTTTTGATTCTGATTGTATCTGCACATACTAATTCTTTTTTTTATTCGGGTTGCTAACTCAATGGTAGAGTACTCGGCTTTTAAGTGCGGCTAGCATCTTTTACACATTTGTATGAAGTAACAGATTCGTCCATACTATTGGTAGAGTTTGTAAGACCACGACTGATCCTGAAAGGAATGAATGGAAAAAACAGCATGTCGTATCAATGGGGAATTCGGGGAATATTTTTACCTGA